CACGGTGTCGGGGGTTCGAATCCCTCCTCGCCCACAATCATCCCCAAAGGTCCTTCGCCTTTCAATGGTAGGGGGACGAGCAACAATTATGATTACAGGCGCGGACGCGAAGCCAAAGCTGTAGAACTTGGTCTTCCACAAAGGCATAGCTCTTTCACCAGAATAGAATGATACATGACCTGACTGTTTCGTATAATACGCCTGATATTAACTAGTCTCTGGAGCTCCTATAAGGATTTGATTAGTTCTTCTTCGAGTTGAATTATCGATTGGCTAGTTGGAAATAGCCCCGATTAGGACTATGGAACAGGATATTATCACGGATCCACACCACTGAAATATCCCTCTATGGCATGCAGGAACCCCATTATAGAGGATTCTCGAGAGTATAATCCCCAGTCTTACAACCTAGTAACAAGTCAAGCGAATAGAAGCCTTCACTACATTTAGACTCCGACGATGTCGGAACAAAGACTGATAGATTTGCTTATCCTAGCTTTTCAGTACTCCAAAGAGACCTTGTTTCTATCTCCCTCAGGACTGCTGGAAGTGAGTACATCCTTCCATTTGTCCTTGGCAATCTTGCATCAATAGAAACAATGACAAGGAACGTTTTACCTACTACTAAAAGTCAAAGCCAGAGATATTGGCAGTATCTTTTACTGGAGCTTTTTGCACCGGGTTCAAACAGTAGAATCAGAACATGAATATAGAAAAAAATGTGAATATAGAAAAAAATGCAGAAAGATTAACACTATCAACACCATTAACACAACCGAAGTTTTTTTGTGAATAAAGGAGAATCATGGAAAAGAAAAGATTAACACTAGTCAAAGCGAACCTTTGGAAAATAAGTATAGAAATCTCCCCGGGTAGGATTTGAACCTACGACCGATCGGTTAACAGCCGACCGCTCTACCGCTGAGCTACCGAGGAAAAATGCAGAGAGTTTAGTCTAAGGATCCCGATTAGATATTCCGATGCTCATGCATAGTAGTTATTGTACGATCGGTTGTGTTAATGGTGCTGATAGTGTTGATCTTTCTGCATTTTTTCCGATATTCGTGCGATGCTATAATCTCTGGTTCAGTCCCATATACATTCAAAGACCCCCGTTCCTTGAGCCGCCCCATAACCTGTTCGAAGACCCAAAGCTTTCTTCGGGACTTCCTGAACCTCGCGTACACCCTAACCTTTATTATAGGGGGAAAAGGTAGTGATAGCAATCCCCTTCGCCTCCCCGAATAGAGCCTCCGGAACGAGGGGAGGCGATCAACCATGACCAGGATCTTCCGCACCAGCCCCCCCCCCCCCCAAGATGTATATCGATCAATCACCAATCACTAGTTTCTATTTCTCCTTTTCCGAGAAACATAGTAAAATAGTCACAGTATTCTTGTATAAAGGATATCATTCTTATGAATAGGAATTATAACAGTTAACAATGGGATAATACCAATCATTGATCCGAATGAATAAGAAGATACTCTCCCGCCCTCTCCGTATTTCGCACCTTCGCCTCCGAAAAGGCTCGAAATACCGATACCGTTAACGATTCCATCGATTATCCATCGATCGAAAAGATAAATGTAATTACTCAAGAGACGTATACCTTTCACAAAAATCATGTCGTAGTAGTTATCGATATAACCCCGATTGTACGACCAATCCTGAATGAGACTCGAAAAGGAACCCAAAGATCCTTTTTTTGCTACGGGATCAATATCCTTCTTGGGTTCCCGCGAAGATATAGCTAGGGGTCCGTATAATATGAAAGAAATAAGTATTCCAACTAGTGATATAGTAACCGAAGGAATTGAATTTGTTAGAAATTCTAACCAACCTTCGGAATTTCCATTAGAAGGATTCGTAAGAGGAGCTAGCCAATCGGATGAGTAATCGAGACCTGTTTCTGTTTGAGGGGAAGGAACTCCTACAAATCCAATAAACAGAGTTGGTATTGCCAATAGAATTAGGGGTAATAGCATCAAAATATCCGATTCTTTGGGATATAGGAACTCCTCCTTCCGGGAGTAATAAGTGGGACTGCAATCTACTGGGGTACCTTCATCAGATATATGAGTCTTTTTTAAAGATCCTTCTGAAATAGCTTCATCCCGTACGGATGGAGAAATCAGACCTATCTTTTGATGGATCAATTCTTCTTGGTTATCACCCCAAATAGTATTACTCGTAAATGAATCAGAGGAATAACTACTAGTATTACTGGCACGGAAACTTCCTTCGAGAGTAATAAAATAAATACGGAACATATAAAACGCAGTTAGGCCCGCTGTGAATGAAGCTATCCATCCGAGAAAAGGGGAACGTAGCCAACTATCCACGATAATCTCGTCCTTGGACCAAAAGCAGGCGAAGGGCGGAATACCGCAAAGGGAAAGAGTACCTGAAAGAAAAGTAGTTCCAGTAATTGGCATATACTTCCGTAAACCACCCATAAGAATCATATTTTGACTCTTATCGGGAGAATATCCAACAATAGTTTCCATTGAATGAATCACTGAACCGGATCCGGGGAACAATAAAGCCTTGGAATAAGCATGTGTAATAAGATGAAACGAAGCGGCTCGGTAAGAACCAATACCTAGGGCTAACATCGTGTATCCCAACTGAGACATAGTGGAATGAGCTAGACCCTTCTTAAGATCCTTTTGGGCGAGAGCTAAGGTAGCTCCCAATAGAGCTGTTGCTCCACCTACCCGAGGGATGACATTCATTGTAAAAGGTGGGGCTTCAAAGAAATCGAACATTCGAGCTACAAGAAAAATTCCTGCTGCTACCATAGTAGCAGCATGTATGAGAGCTGAAATAGGAGTAGGTCCTTCCATTGCATCGGGCAACCATACGTGGAGTGGGATTTGTGCAGACTTAGCTACGGGACCTAGTAGTAATAGAAGGGCACATGTATTGGCGAAGAAAGGACTAATACTACCGTTCCCGATCAACTCATGGAATCGTTCAGATAATTCATGGATCTCAAAACTACCCGTTATCCAATAGATACCCGATATACCTAATAATAAGCCAGAATCCCCTATACGATTCGTTACGAAAGCCTTTTGACAAGCATTGGCTGCACTGGGTCGGGTGAACCAGAAACCGATCAAAAGATAAGAGCACATCCCTACTAATTCCCGAAATACATAGATCTGTATCAGATTAGGACTAAGAACTAATCCCAACATAGAAGCAGTGGAAAGACTCAAATAAACGGGAAACCTTACATATCCCTGGTCGTGACACATGTAACTATCACTGTAAATCATAACCGGAATGCCTACAGTAGTGACTAATATTAGCATGATGGAAGTGAGTGGATCGACTAAAAAACCTGCTTCTGAAGAGATATCATTATTGAGGATCCACGACCAAGAATATTGATAAGTAGGATGACCAACAATCTGTTGCCAAAAAAGATTGAAAGAAATAAACATAGCTACACTTAGTGAAGAAATACTGGGAATAGCACATGCACGACGAAGACTCTTAGTCGCTTTCGGAAAAAGAAACAATCCCAATCCCACGAGGCCGGAAGCTACGAATGGACAGAAAGGGACGATCCGAGCATATTTATATAATAATTCCATAAACTATTCGAGATTGGGTTAAGAATTCTATTGTTAGTACTAGTCTGGATGTATGGAGAATTGGAGGAATGGAATATGGATAAATAGATGAATTCGATGTATAAAAGATAGAATTCTTCGTTCTGCATCCACATAATTCTCAATTGGGTTAAATCAACCTTCCTATTAAGACTATTAATCCATATGCCATTAGTATTGATTGGTCATTCATTACGAAACTTGACAAGAATCAAAACCGTTGGAGATACTTATTCGAGTCCCAGTTATTCGATTTCGGATCGATCTATTTATTCTAGAGAATCTTCTTATATACAACAAGTATCATAATGAGTACATATGCAATAATTGACACCGGAGGGAAACAACTCCGAGTGGAACCAGGGAGATTTTATGACGTTCGTAACTTCGCATCATTGAAACCCAACATATCAGACCCGAATAAGAAAATATTAATCTATCGGGTGCTCTTGATTCGTCATGAATCTGATATTAATCTTGGACATCCCTGGTTGGGTGATGCAATGGTTAAGGGAAGAATCTTACATCCCTGCGTCGAGAACAAGATAACGATTCGTAAGATACATTCTAAGAAAAAGACACGAAGGAAATCGGGATACAGACAAAATTTGGTCCGATTCGTAGTGGATTCCATTTGTTTGAACGGAAAAGAATCGATTAATTGGAAGAATTGCTATTAGGAATGGATCAATAATCATTGATAGAACGATTCGTGATATATAGAAAACCCGATCCTTTTAATTCAATCCCACCAATTCTATCAATTCTATTAATATATATCAATATAGTTATATCATTTGTTTCAATAGGAAAACTAAGGGTTATCTCTCACTATGGCAGTTCCAAAGAAACGTACCTCTAGATCGAGAAAGAGGATCCGTAAGAATGTTTGGAAGGATAAGACTAATAAGATCGCATCAAAAGCTCTTTCTTTAGCCCGATCCATCTTGACCGGTCGTTCGAAAAGTTTTTATTATACAACAAATGATAAACTCTCCGAATCGAATCAATAAAGATTTTTTGATAATTGGAATAATACATCCCGTGAAAGTGAGATATGGAGTTGTTATTCTGTTTCGTTTCTGAAAGATGCTCGTTGAATATAATATAGCTATAAAAGTTTTTCCGACTATAGAACTTCCTTCGTGTGATTCGGAATAGAAGGAGAAGGGGAGAATTTAATATCTACTCATTCATCTCTAAAATTTATCCTTAATACTCATTTCTAATATTCATTCTTGATATTAGGAAAGAATTACGATATTAAGAAGTAATGCCATTGGAGATTGATCTTTATCCGATAGAAGAATATAAAGTATGTAGGGTTTTTTCTAGTAGTTCCTACAATATTTTGGAAATGCTTATAGACGAATGACTCGAAAGGAATTCCAGAATTTATAGGGAAGGGAAAGACCCTACATACCCCGAATCCGATTCCGAATGATACGTACCTCCCCACATCAGTTCTTACCAATAAAAGATCCCCTTTTTCGTCATATGGGTGGTTCCTTGGAATACTGATAAATCTCTTCCTCTAGTGATACCTCAACTCCCATAAATATTTGCCCGAAGCTACTAACTATCTTTCCCGACCCAATGTTGAATACCTGCCACTTTCAATTAATCTCGGAATATTTATGTCAAATACTCACTACTTTCATTCCATCTTGGGAATAATTGTGTCGAGTATCAGCTGCTTCCGTCCCATCCCGGAGATAAGTATGCTAAAATTTAGCTGTTCCGTTACATCTCGGAAATAATTGAAAATTAATCATTCTCAATACCTATATATATTCCAATTGCCCGAGTAGCATTTCAACTCTGAGAGACACTGCATGATCATTGTATTACTAATATCCCGGGAATATCTATGGAAATTCAGGATGCTTAATTATTAGTATTAATACTAGGAATGATGGATAATAATAGAATAAATTTCCAGAAGGATTTTCAACCATTAATTACGAAATCGAACTTGAACCACAAATCCATTGGTTGTTCAATTGATAGGAATCTCAAAATATAGTGTGAGAGACAGACCATTTCGTATAGATAGGATCAAAAGCTCCACTCCATGTGGATGGATGAAGATCCAGATTCTATTGAAGAATCACAAGGATCAATTTATTTCGGCGTTTCAGAAATATTTCGTAACTCGAAGAATTTAGATCATTCAGAATTGGTGATGGATGAAAGGTTCATACATCATTACTCCTGCTTTATCAATATTCTCAACTAATCAACTCATTTCTCCAAAGCATTAGATTTTCTAAGAGGAGGAAAGTTATGCAATTATTTGAGGATGAGGATTCCCCTTTATTGGGGTTCGAAATGGGCATTGAATTCCGTCTTTCTCGGAAATCCTGGGACTGTAGTGCAACGTAATTGAGCGTGTGATAGGAAAAGGATTCTCCTTATCATGAATGTCCATCATGTCGATCCTTTTAGGTATGATCGGTGTGTATCCTATTTAGATATTGGGGTACCCCCCCTCTCTCATCTCCCAGAAATCGTACGGTTAGTAATTAGTAAAAAGAACCTACATAACCGGCATGATTGACATGGACCCGTTTCATTGTACATGGATCCATATAGAGGGAATTTTGGAATGATTTCTGTGATGGAATCCTTTCCGAATAGATATCAAAGCTTTTTGATCTCGTTGAGTTGAAAAGACTATGATATACCAGGAACGACGCGGAATATTATTACCTCCTTCTCGGAATAGCAGGATTTGAACCTGCGACCTCCATCACCCCAAGATGGCACGCTACCAAGCTGCGCTATATTCCGTTATAGAGATATAATATGAAATTACCGATCCAACTCCATAGTGGTCCCTTTCGGACACATATCTATTCCATTCAGAAAGGATGGGAGATTGACGCTTTACCAAGGAATATGCTATTATTACTTCTAACAAGCCGCTATGGTGAAACAGGTAGACACGCTGCTCTTAGGAAGCAGTGCTAGAGCATCTCGGTTCGAATCCGAGTAGCGGCATTATCCTTCGATCGAGATTCATATCTCGTACGAACGACAGGTAAAGAATGTTTTTCCCTAAGGGACACCTCCCTATTCCGAATAATCAATAATGTATACTCTTCGGTAGTCATGGAATCTCATTAATTCATTGAATCCTATTTATTATGATGCATATTACTATGGAGCATATATTCGCTAACATTTCTTTTATTACTCTTTTTTCCGCTACTCTGTTCCATTGGGTAAACCCGATCTATGGAATGGAAAACCTAAAAGGCTTAGGTAGAAAAAGTATGACAATTGCTTTCATCTGCATAACGGGATTTTCGATAATTCGTCGGGTTCACTCCAAACATTTACCATTAAGCAATCTGTATGAATCCTCTATGTTTCTCTCATGGAGCTCTTCCTTACTGCACATGATTCTGGGACTTAGGAATCAGAATGATTGGTTAGGTGCAGTCACTGCACCGGGTGCTATGTTGACCCATGGTTTCGCAACTTTGGGTCTTCCCGAACAGATGCAACAATCCACACTATTAGTACCTGCTCCGCAATCTCATTGGTTAATGATGCACGTAAGTATGATGTTACTGAGCTATGCAACCCTTCTATGTGGATCTTTATTAGCAATATCTTCGTTAGTCATTTCATTCAATGGAAGAAGATTTTCTTCCATATCCAATACTGATTCGAAATTATCCACTTGGTTCTTCTTCTTCAGAACGAATTCCCATTTTTATACACAAATAGAAAGTGATTCGAGAAACACTTTCTATTCGTTATCTATGAATTCCCGTAGGTGCCAATTAATCCAACAATTGGATCGATGGAGTTATCGTATTATCAGTTTAGGGTTCCCCTTCCTGACTATCGGTATTCCCTCTGGAGCGGTATGGGCTAATGAAGCATGGGGATCTTATCGGAGCTGGGATCCAAAAGAGACTTGGGCATTAATCACCTGGCTCATATATGCTATTTATCTGCATACTAGGATGACTAAGGGTTGGCAGGGAGAAGGGCCTGCAATTGTAGCGTCTCTGGGATTCCTTCTGGTTCGGATTCGTCATTTAGGGGTTAATCTATCGGGAATTGGTTTGCACAGTTATGGATGGTTGATCTAGAAATAGATATAGAATCAGTAATTAGATTGTAGAAAAAAACAATATATTTTATTCTTAATATATTTCATTCTATGGAAGAATTGGGATACTTTCTGTAATCCATCAGGAATCTAAATGAGAGTCATTATGGGGAATCGTAATATCGGTTCCTTATTCGGATGTTAATGAAATTGACTCATCAGGAAAAAAGAGACTTTCCATGATGAAGAATAATTATGGAAATAATTCCCGAATATCAACAAGAAATCTTATTGGGAATTTTGTATGAATATGAATCGATACTATATGTAGTATATTCTTACAAAGGATACTGGACCAAAATAGATAGCACGTCACTATTCCATAAAGACAGTACCAATTTTGGATATAGACCAATACCGATTATTGGTAGGAAAAGACGAATCGAAATGAATATCTCTCGTGGTCCGGAATCTATGAGATATGGAGCTGAGGTATTAGAGATCCTATATCCATAAAACATTCGACGTAGCATGGATAACAGATAAATAGGAGTTAGTATTATACCAATTGCTTCTATTACCGTAATTAGTACCTTAAAAGTGAGGGAATAATTTTGATTAGTAATTATTCCTGGGAATACCATTAATTCTGATACAAAACCACTCATGCCCGGCAATGCCAGAGATGCCATTGAAAAGATACTGAACATAGTAAATATCCTAGGCATTGGAATAGCTATTCCTCCTAATTGGTCGAGAGAAAGAGTACGTGTTCTATCATAACAAGTTCCTGCTAGGAAAAAGAGTGCTGCACCAATTAATCCATGAGAAATCATTTGTAATATAGCTCCATTAAGACCCGTATCTGTCAAAGAACCGATTCCAATAATTACGAAACCCATATGAGAAATCGATGAATAAGCTATTCTTCTTTTCAGATTACGTTGACTCAGAGAAATCAGAGATGCATAAACGATTTGGACTGCTCCGAATAATACTAACCATGGAGCGAATATAGAATGAGCATGAGGCAATAATTCCATATTAATTCGGATCAATCCGTAACCTCCCATCTTTAATAGGATTCCCGCTAGAAGCATACATGTACTATAATGCGCTTCCCCATGAGTGTCCGGCAACCAGGTATGAAGAGGAGAAACTGGTAATTTCACGGCATAAGCTATTAGAAACCCTAGGTAGAATACTATTTCAAGTGCTATGGGATATGACCTGTTAGTTAGATCCTGGATATCGAATGAGGGTCCATCGGTTCCATAGAAACCCATGGTTGGAGCTCCTACTAAGAGAAAGATAGAACCGCCTGCTGTGTATAGAATGAACTTTGTGGCTGAATATAGACGTCTTTTCCCACCCCACATAGATAGAAGTAGGTAAACTGGAATCAGTTCCAACTCCCACATAGAGAAGAAGAGTGAAATGTCTTGAGAAGCAAACAATCCTATTTGACCGCTATACATTGCTAGCATTAAGAAATAGAATAACCGTGTGTTTTGTGTAACTGGCCAAGCTGCTGGAGTTGCTGAAGTAGTAACAAATCCTGTTGGTGAAATAAGCCCCATGGAGAGTCCATCAATACCCGATCTCCAATGAAAGTTAATGAATTTTATCCAATTATAATCTTCTCTCAATTGAATCGATTGATCATTGAGACGGAAGTGACAATGAAATATATAGGTTATTAGAAGGAATTCTAGTATACAGATACCTGAAGTATACCATCGAATTATCCTATTCCCATTGGAAGGAAGTATTGGGAGCAATAAGCCTGCAGGAATCGGAAGAAGAACAATTATCGTTAGCCAAGGTAAGTTACTCATTTTAAATAAAGAAAAACTATCGATATACTAACCCATACTCAGGAAGATTGAGTATGAGTTAGAAGTGAAATGAATCTAACAAATTATACTGATGGGAAGGTTAGTAAGCTAGACCCATACTGCGAGTCGTCTCGGCTCCTGAATAAACGCGTACACTTAAGGAATCTGTTGGACAAGCGGATTCACATCTTTTACAACCCACACAGTCTTCTGTTCTAGGAGCAGAAGCAATTTGATTAGCCTTACATCCATCCCAGGGTATCGTTTCCAATACATCTGTCGGGCAGGCTCTTACACATTGGGTACAACCGATACATGTATCATAAATTTTTACTGAATGTGCCATTAGATTTATTTACTCCCATTAGATTTACGTATCACGAATATTTATTATTCGAATGGTTGAGATATAAGATTTTATTCCTATCCCTCACTCTCAGGAACCAGATACAATCACTATCCCTTTCATTCAACCAGATCCGAGTTTCATTAGAATTCATTCATTCCTTACGATTCGTTACTAGGTATTACACGAAAGAGAATTATCTCAGTTTTTGATAGGACTAATAAATGGATTGAGCATAGTGAGGAATAAGCATTATTATTGGAATAGATAACTATTCAGATAGATATAGCATGATTATTTAGATAATTGATCATTGAAATAGATATAACTTAATCATCGAAATAGATATAACGTATAACTCAATAGAAATCCATTTGAATACGTAACAGTATTAATTACCATTTTAACAAATCAAATTGATCAATACGAGTCGATTTTCTATTACGATAAATAACTGGAACAATGGATAATCCAATAGCAGCTTCAGCAGCTGCGATAGCTATAATGGAAATAGAGAATATTTCTCCCTTTATTTGTTGATTGTCGAAATAATTAGAGAATGTTACAGGATTTATATTAACTGCATTAAGGATTAATTCAAGACACATAAGTGCCCTAACCATGTTTCGACTTGTAATTGATCCAGAAAAACCGACGCGAGAAGGATAAGCACCCGAGATAAGTGCATGTTCGAGCATAATGGATTAACTCCCTATGAAACTTGAGCGATCGATTTATGAGAAGGATTCCTAGAAAGTCGTGATTGATCGAGAAAAGAAAGAATCATCCTTAGATTGTAGAGCAACATTCTTATCTGTTCCGACCGTTCCTTCCTGACGAGCCATGGTAATAGCTCCTACTGGAGCAATTAGAAGAAGTATAGAAAGAAGTTCGAACGGAATTAGAAAATTTGTCAACAATTGAGATCCAATAAGTTGAACATTATTTCTCAAAGTCTTTCCTACAAAACTTTCCGATTGTTCAATCATACGTATATCAGACCATTCCGTATTTCGAATCGTGATAGTCAGCAATAGAAAAAGACTTGTACAAACTCCTGAAGTAATTCCATCTCCCGCATTCCGGAGAAGAAAAGGATTTGGATCCTTCGGCTTATTAATCAGCATCACAGCAGATACAATTAGAACATTTATAGCTCCTACATGAATAAGCAATTGTGCAGCAGCTACAAAATCAGCATTCAATACGAGATATAGAAGGGATATACAGATAGAAACTAGTCCCAATGGAAAAGCGGAATAGACTATATTAACGAGTGATACTACTCCCGAACTTCCTGATAGAATACCTAATTCTATGAGTATCAGAATAAATTCATGGATCGATTCAGGTAAATTCATTATGCGCAATCATTTAGATTCTTTTTCTATCACACTATTATTCAGTAATAATGGAATGTATATATATATATATATATATATATATATATATATATATATATCCTTCTCTCTCTCCCTATTTCTTATTCCCCTTCCTATACTTCCCTATCCTTTCCCGGGGGAGGTCCTATCCTTTACCGGGGGAGGATAGGGATATTTTTATCCAATAGAGATATCTCTATCCAATGAAGATATCTTCATAATTAATCATCCATTTCTATCGAATAATCAATCCATCTTTCGAATAAAGGCTCAATCTGCAGCATGAGTAGCATTTCTCGAATCAGGATGTCCTTCCATGACTTCTTTGGATAAGTAACTTGAACTTGAAACAGTTTGAATTGTGGAATCTTGGGAGACTGATAGGGGTAAACGTCCCGAAGCAATTTGATCATAATTCGATTCATGACGATCATAAGTTGAAAGTTCATATTCTTCAGTCATTGACAAACAATTGGTCGGGCAATACTCGACGCAGTTTCCGCAGAAGATACAAACTCCAAAATCGATGCTATAACTTTTCAATCGTTTCTTTCTGATGCTTTTCTTTAATTCCCAATCAACAACAGGCAAATTGATTGGACACACGCGAACACATACTTCACAAGCAATACATTTGTCAAACTCGAAGTGAATCCGTCCACGGAATCGTTCTGATGGAATCGGTTTCTCATAAGGATATTGAATAGTCATAGGTAAACGATTCAAATGATCCAGAGTAACCACGAAACCCTGACCAATATACCTCGCAGCTCGTATTATTCGTTGACTATAATTCCGAAACCCAGTCACCATGGAAAACATATAGTGGATATCCTTAAGAGAATTCTTCAGTTTCTATGAATCGAATGAATTTGGATTGGAATGGTTCGGGAAGTAATAGAAACGATACATTATTCGAGTAATGGAAGTTGAAATGAAGCTGTCAGCAATAAATTTCCCAGAGCAATGGGCAAGAGGAATTTCCAACCGAGATCCAACAATTGGTCTATTCTCACTCTAGGTAAGGTCCATCTTGTCGTGATGGAAACGAATAAGAATGAATAAGATTTGGCTAATGTAGTAGTAATACCTATTATTGTATTAAATACCTCAGAAATTCCATTGCTCGGATTCCAAGTAATTTGTCCAGGATCTGGAAAAAATGGGATTGATAAATCCCACCCACCTAGATAAAGGACCGTCACGAATAGGGAAGAAACTAATAAATTTGGATAAGAACCGACATAGAATAAACCGAATTTTATACCTGAATATTCAGTTTGATAACCTGCTACTAGTTCTTCCTCCGCTTCCGGTGGGTCAAAGGGCAACCTTTCGCATTCCGCTAATGAAGATATAAAAAAAGCTATGAAACCTATAGGTTGACGCCACGGATTCCATCCCGAAATACCATACTTAGATTGCGCCTCAACTATATCAACTGTACTTAAACTATCGGATAATTATAGTCGACGGTACAATTACTATTACCATCTCTATTCCAAAACCGTACATGGAATTACAACTTCATACGGCTCCTCATAAGTCATCGAGAAAGAACTTAATACTGAATCATTCTTATTTCGTAAGATGATTGTAGAAGGACTCTTAACATTGACTAACGGGATTCTGTTTGCTACAAGAAATGAGAGCTTTTGAATCCATCTCAGCCTTTCCAGTTATTCATTGGTTTGAATTCGAATTCTTGAAATAATGATTGATCATTCTTCGAGTCTATCTCTCCTTTATATCCAAAAGGAGTTTCGAATTTCATAAAAGAAAAAGTTTTCAGAATCTCAGAATTCGCGGGACTACTTTTTAGAAGAGTTTTTGGTATTTTACCAATCATTCTTTGTAAGAGTCGGAGAAACTGTTGAAAGGATTACTTCGTTCCAGATAATCATGATTCGAGTGGATAGGAATATACTCAAGATCGGGGTTCTAAGGAAGTACTACTTAGTCATCTCTACCAAAGCTAAGTCCTTATCCGATTCTAAGAAACATCTAGTGAGATATATCTCTTTATCCTCCTCACTAATCTTTTGCGTATCTTAGTGTTCCTGACCATCCACTCTTGCTCAATCTCAAATATGATATTGGGAACTTCATATTTATTCGTCCCCGCGTCAGGCTTCGACAACTAATCTTATACCTGGGGTACACGGTTCCTACCGCTCGGACACGCTTTCACTCTTGTACATAGAGGATGGGACTCGATCCTATTACTGCAATAAGCTGTTCGATCTCACCCATATGATTATCCAGTTATCTAGTCGAGTCAATGAAGGATTATTTCTTCCAGAATCCTTCTTTGAGTTTCTCTTTGCTCAACGAATCGCACGTAGGGATATGGATGATATACATAAAGCTAGAGGTATTTCATAACTAATAGATTGAGCAGCAGCTCTAAGACCACCCAAAAAAGAATATTTATTATTCGAACCATATCCTGCCATGAGAAGTCCGAGGGGAGCAATACTCGAAATGGCGATCCAAAAGAATGCACCTATACTCGGATCAGCTAGAATGATGTGTTGCCCGAAAGGTATTACTAAATAACTTATAAAAACAGGTATGACTACCATAGCCGGTCCAATATTGAATAACCAAGCATCGCCTCTGGCTGGAATAATATCTTCTTTCAATAGGGGTTTGATTCCATCTGCCAGAGCCTGAATAATTCCCAAAGGACCCGCATATTCGGGTCCAATACGTTGTTGTATTCCCGCTGATATTTTTCGTTCGAGCCATACAATAACTAATACTCCTATTGTAACTCCTACGATAAGAGTAAGAATGGAGATTAGAATCCAGATCGATTCAGGAGAATCTCCCGAAAGTCCCAATTCATCTAATAATTCAACTATTCGTTCTTCGAAATCTGTTGTACCAGTTACCATTTCAACGATCAACCTCTCCCATAATAATATCTATACTACCTAATATTGTCGTAATATCGGCTAGTTTCATTCCTTTTACTAGTTGAGGAAGAATTTGCAGATTGATAAAACCGGGCGGACGAATCTTCCATCTCCAGGGAAATATACTATCATCTCCGATTAAAAAGATTCCTGATTCTCCTTTAGGAGCTTCTACTCTTACATAATGTTCTTGTTTGGGTAATTTAAAAGTAGGAGAGGATTTTTTACCTATGAATCGATAGTCAGAATCATTCCATTCGACATTTTTATGTTGATTAAGGCGCCGAGCTTCCGAATTCTCATATGGACCCCCCGGAAGAAGTTTTAAAGCCTGTTGAACAATTCTCACAGACTCTCTCATTTCCCCAATTCGTACCGAATAACGGGCTAATGAATCTCCTCCTTTCTGCCATTGAATCTGCCAATCCGATTCATCATAACATTCGTAATGATCCACTTTGCGAAGATCCCATCGAACCCCCGAGGCTCGTAGCATGGGTCCTGATAAACCCCAATTTATCGCTTCTTCTCTACCAATAACACCTATTCCTTCCACTCGTTCCAGAAAGATAGGATTATTTGTAATAAGCTGTTCATATTCATCGACCTTCGGTAAGAAATAATGACAAAAATCTAAACATTTGTCTACCCACCCATAAGGTGAATCCACAGCTACTCCTCCGATGCGGAAATAATTATGCATCATTCGCATACCTGTAGCAGCTTCGAATAGATCATATATCATTTCCCTTTCTCTGAATATGTAAAAGAAAGGGGTTTGTGCACCAACATCAGCCATGAAGGGTCCGAGCCATAACAAGTGAGAAGCTATTCGACTTAGTTCCGGCATAATCATTCTTACATAGCTAGCCCTTCTAGGTATTTGAATATTGGCTAATCTCTCCGGCGCATTTACTGTTACTGCTTCCGTAAACATGGTAGCTAAATAATCCCATCGTGTTACATAAGGAAGATACTGTATAATCGTCCTGTTCTCAGCAATCTTTTCCATTCCTCTATGTAGATAGCCCAGTATCGGTTCGCAATCAATAACATTTTCACCATCTGGAGTAACAATAAGTCGAAGAACACCATGCATCGATGGATGATGGGGACCCATACTTACTATCATGGGATCTTTCTTCGTAGCAAGCATGGTCATATGTTACCCTCCCTCCATTATTATACAGATCCAGCTTCACTAGAAAAATATTGAATCCTTAGTAATTCTTGATACACCGAGATAAAGAATATATCCCTACGAAATCGAATCAACGCCTTTTCAATCCACGAATACCCAAATTACCTATTAATTCTTCGTACCAAGTTGGATCATTTTCAGCTAGATAACCCAAGAGACGCTTGCGTTTCCCCAGTATTTTCCACAATCCCCTTTGAGAGGAATAGTCTTTGGAATGCAATTTCAAATGAGAGGTGAGTTTTAAGACTCGGTTAGTCAAATGGGATATCTGAAACTCAACTGACCCTGTATTTTCCTCACGAATCGATGACGAATCGAGGGATATCTTTTTATCCATAATAATAATTGTTCCTCGAATCTATTTCGGATAATTCTTTTCATCGATCTAAATAATATCAATTTAAGTAACGAATTTTTTTTCCTTACAATGAGAAATTTTATTGAATAACTAGATAGATCCAGTTATTAATCCTCCATTTCTAATTGATTCTCTATTGATAAGGAGACATTTCATCAATAGAGAATCAATTAATTGTTGTCATACTTTTGATTAGGATTACTAACGGTTTAGTGATCTCAATCAAATAGATTCTTGAATCTATTTCTTTTTCTTGATCCAGGACTTTCTTTTTCTTGATCTAGGACGGGGGATACATACGAATCCTTAGCATAGCGAATCGACTTCCGTTATTCGTATTGAACCAGAATCTATTAATGCGAGCTAATTCTTCTAGCCGATAACTAGGCCAAAGAAAACGTTTAATCTTTTGAGTTTGATTCGAATCCCTAGATTCTTGAGTTTCGTTCATCCCCTCCATCCGAGAATCGGAATCCGGGAAGTACTTCTTGCATCCGAAAGGTTTCGAAACAGGTAAGGATTCCAGGAATCGTGATTCTCGACGACGTCTTGGAAGTAAAAGATCTTCGATATTGTAGAAATAAGAAAGACCCTTCTCTATCTTTCTATCAATGAGCGATAAACGTGATATACATCGGTTAAAGATATCCCTATCCAATCTTCCCCTGAATCTATTTCTGAATTTCAATAAAGTACTAACCATTCTATACATCAGAATCTGATCATCGAATATCCGCGGTAAACGATGCGCTGAAATAGTTAAGAATTGGTTCAAGACTTCACGTTTAGTCTCAGTAAAAAACATATTCAATGATTTTGCATCTATACCCATATTGACACAGAACGCAGTAAGATCCTGCTCATTCTCCAATATACTAATGAGAGATATTAGATCTTTCAATCTTTGCAGTTTTCTCTCTAATGTTTCAGATTTCCATTTCCATCGGAAGATATAGTAATGACTCTCCCTTTCTCTCAGATACATCCGGTCCGATTTAACTTTCCGTTCCTGGAATCTATAATCTATGCTTAATTTCCGAAATTGTTCTTTCATAGAAAGAACAGTTTTCTTCTGTAAAATAGAAGTCTTAGGTACAATTATTGATTCCGTTTCATATACACTTCTTCTTTCTGTAAGATCCGGGACTAACCAGAACATTGGATCGGATTCTGAATCAAAATTCCTTTGTGTATTAAGGATTCGCGGAGTTTTCTTCCTTTTATTCTTTCTCTCATTGAGTTTATCGATAAGATTCCTGGAAAGACTATCTTTTTCTATATTATTCCGCCATACCGGGAATCCTTTGATATTCGCATCTCGTGTAAAATCAGGGAAACTATATGAGAAATAATTATATTTATAACGTTTATTAAGATTTTTTATTCGGTCTTTCAATAAAGGATCTTTGATATAAATTGAATATTCATCCTGTTTCTCATAAGGGACATATTCATTCTGTTCATTGAGAAGACCCTCTTTGAATTTCCAATATTCTTTAACCTTAACCCTCCACTTCTGTGGTGCTATTTTATACCACATTCTTGAAGGTAATTTGTATCTGTCGAGACAGTGTAACCATTTATTCCAATCATTCTCATTAAAATCCTGAGGTTCCTTAAGAAGTCCTTGTGTTATGAAGAAATCTTCGATTTGTTCGTCAATATACCTATATATGATCCTTTCCTTCGTGCTATCAGGATCCCTTATAAAATGCCAAGATTTCTCTTTGTCATCATAATACTTCAAAGATTTCCGATTCTCATTCGAATTATCAGAATTCTCCGGAGAATCCCAATCTTTCTCCCAATCCCCATCGTCGTCAGGATCCTCCCGTATAGATTGCCAATCCTTCTCTTCGATAGTTTTCAATAGATAATCCAAATTCAACTTGGCTGTTGTGCTTGTGTGCCATAATTCGTCATAAATATATGCTTGAGATATTGATCCCATAGACTGATTATTGTCAACCTGCAAAAATTTACTATCCCTGTTAGGGATAGCCAAATGCTGATGTTGCGTCTCTCTATGGATCCCCATAATATCTCTCATTACTCTTACTAGTTGTACGTTGAACCAGAAAAAACGGGTAGAACGATGAGAAATAGTTCTGTTTATTCTTCCAAAAAAAATTCCTATCGAGAAAGAACGATTTCGGATCAATTGTGCAGTCGATCTACGGAATCTCGATATCCTTTGTTGAGTTTGAACCAATTGCTTTTTCAATACCAGATTGATGGTAAGATCCCCATCTCTCAATCTTCTATCCATTCCTGCATCACTGAAATGGGATTTTTTGGTAATCTGTCCAATTTGATCGATCTTTGGGGTTACCAAATTATCGGATTTCCGGGCATTCGTTTGGGTTTCCAATACAAATCGATCCTGAATCTCCGGCAATAGTTTCTCATTACTAATATCAATCGATTTCCGTTCATTATCAAAATGGATTGATTTTCGGTTCATTATCCCAATATTCGATTTAATACCCACTGCATCCCCTTCTCCGGATTGAGCATCAGATGGAGTATTTTTCTCGGTAACATCAGTTCGGGTATAATTCTCTCGAATATTATTGGATCTCTTATAGAGATTGAATTTTCTCGTTGATGCACTTGATTCGGAATTCGTCGATGTACCTAATTTGGTATAAAGCTGGAATATTCGTTTAGTTCTCAATAAAATAGTATTCTTCCAGATCTTTCTCAAACTCTTCCTAACGGGTTTCCAAAAAGAAGGTTGTTTCTTAATATTTCCGAAAGGTACATTCGTTTGGAATCCCCAGGCTGTTGGGTAAGTAAATTCAAATTTTCTTCGTTCTGAGATATTCTCTTCTTCTGATTCTCGATTTCCAAGAGATTCGATATTCTTATTCTCCCTCAAAATACTCGATCGTTTTGTCTTATGAGTATGCCAAGGTTTCAAATGAAAGGGATATAGAATCTTTATCTGAAGACCTTCTTTCAACCAACGACCCGGTAACCTAGTGTCCGAGAATTCCTCACCATCGTAAGTACATTTAACATGAGATTCTTGATTCCACTCACTCCAATCTTCACCCCATTCAGGAGTCTGGAACAGTGAGATACGACCCAGATTCTTGAGTGTTATTAATATGGGTAATTTTACGTATTTTCTGAAATTCGATTGGAAAACTAATAAAAGACCCCTACCGGTTTGGATGGAACCGATATCCAATCTAGCTGCGATAGCCGGACGATCCGCTTTCGATTTCTTCACGTTCTTCGAAGATGAGGTAGATACTGAATTCTCCCCAGGTTTAATAGTTCCTATCCCTCTGTCGGTGGTTAATCCTCCGGAATCGCTGGTAGTTGATTCTCCGGAAGGAGATTGAAAAAGAGTAGGCATTTCCATTAGTCTCAGGAAGAAAGGCGAATATGCATCGGCTTGGAACATTCTCCACACCAAGACTTTACGTCTTCCAGAACGCATAGAACCTTTTATTAATCCTCGACGAAAATCGGAAGATTGTGAGAAACGTTTCACGAGTCTTTTCGTTTTTAGTTTTGTTTTTGCGACACTGATTCCTAAATTTTTCAATTTTCTGTTACGAACATCGGTGAGTCCACCTGCAATATCAAATCTATTAGTAGCTATTAAGTGAGTCTTGCGAGGTAATTCCTTCTGCATTTCTTCAATTCTGGGAAGTGAAGATACTTTCCGTTTCATGGAGGAAGGAGAATCTTTTATTCCAATAGAATCCTTTGGGAATGCATCCAGAAAATAGGTCCAATTCGAACTACCAATATCTTCTCTGAAATGAATGAAAAATAAAGCTCGTTCTATAGGAGGAAGTTTGAACACTTGTTCCCAAGTTATATATAATAATCCAGTCTTTCTCGTTAGAATATTAATTTCATTCAGAATCCTTTTAATTCTAATATCCCTTGATCTTCCGAACATGAATAAGAATGTTCGTCGAGCACTTTTGGGTATTACATCCCAAGGAAGAGGAATTTTATCACGGTTCGATCCTTGATACTTGGTAGAGACCAAATTTTGAATCTTATTACCATAACCCTTTCTATACCTCTTCCCATATCTGTTCTTGCGGTCGGTTCTTGGTGCCATCAAATCGGATAAGATCCAAGGTGACTGTGGTGTCGGAATCCTTACACGATATAGATTGCTTAGGAAAGGGTCATGAATCTTAGCCAACTTCTTTCTTTTTTTCGTATACAATCCAGTCTTTTTCTCTATTGCTTCTCGAATAGTAGATCCAGTATCTATAGATCCAATTCGATCCTTTGATTCATTATTCAAAGCTTTTTTCCGATCCAATTTACTGGAGATCCATTCCTTATAATGATCATCTGTCGACAGGAATATATCCGAACTATTCAAAGACTCCTTCAATTGTTTTTCAAAAATGGACAAACTAGGCAGAGCTGTGAAAGATACTCTTTGTTTACCATCGGTTAAACAATTGTCAAAGAAATAATTGGATACCTGTCTCTTTACAGGAGCATTACGACTGAATCGACTATTCACGATATACCGTAGTGGTCGATTCCACTTGTGCTGATCGAAAAAAGAGGTGGGCCATGGTTTGAAGAGCCATAGTATCGAATCTGGTAATTTCCTAAGACTTCTGTTAAACAAGACAAGCTCCTCATCGAATTTCCTAGTAAAAAGAGGTACTGGAGCTTTACCCATATTTAGAAATATGAGAATTAGTATAATAATACTAAAAGTTCGGTATATAACACGCTTGATTAGAAGATAAAGTATAGGTGAATCACGTTCTATGCGAACTAGGAGTAATCCGGATAAATTGCTAAACAATGTATAACCGACTAACCAACCTAGTAAACTACTTATTACAAAAACCACACTATTGCTATAACGAAAATAAAAAAGATGAACCAATCTAGCCAATACGGGACTTGGTAGAAGAATGGGATTTAACAATTGAAAGATAAGACTATCCAGGAATATATTACGAATCCGAGGATCCTTTATTGACTCAATAGGACGTAAAGTTTGATAATCCAGCAAATCTTTGGTTCGTAACCAATGGAATAACATGTATGGTAATATTGGCAGAGTTATCACATGGGGTTTTACTAATAATATATATAGGGGTGAACAATATATCGATGAGAATATTAGTAGCTGTCCCATCATCGAGCCACTCACAGCGACTATACCACTAAGATTCCCTCCTAAAAGAAAGGATCTTATCGATATGATCTGAGAAGGTCCAACAGGTAATGTTGTAAGGAATCCATAATAGAGTCCGAATATGATAAAAGGACCTGCTACTTTTATCCATGCTAGTAATGAAACTTGTAATAGATACAACGATAATCCAACACTTCCTATGTTCATAAGAATCTTCTGATTCCATTTATACAATGTGAGATTGATAATGTTTTTCTAACATTTCCATAAATAATATAACATTTTTTTCCACGATTATCAATAAGGTTCTTAATCATAAAGAAAAAATATTATGATTAAGAACTAAAAACTCTCCATAATTGTTTCTATTAACAATCAACTCTTACTATCTTTCAATCAGTAAATAGTTGAGTGGTTGTTTGTTTCGATAGATTGGTCCAACCCAAATGTTCCAAATTATTATTACGTCGCAAAGGACGAGTAACCAGTTCAAGCACATCTCTCGCGTTGGTAGATCCATGAATTTGAGCAAAAGTGAACTCAACGGACCATTTCGTGTCAATCCCTCTCGCTTCTGACGGATTAGCATGAGCCATTCCAGTAATGGCTAAATCAGGCTGTAATTCACGCATACGTTGTATTTGATTATAATTATCCGGTTTCTCTACGATCCGCGGCATGGGTATACTCATCTCCCTACAAGTATTTTGTAAAAGAGCTAATTCAGCAGCTTGATATCGTTTGTCCATATAAGGAATACCTATCTCGTAAACGGTCATTCCGCATCGAATTAAGAATCTCGCTAGAGAGATTTCTGAGAGATTATCCCCCGTGAAAAACACAGATTTTCCAGTTACTAGCTCAAGATAATCCTTCAGATTATCCCAAACCTGATTCTCCCTCTCTTCCAAACCGTGAGGTTCAATACCAAAGACGGAACAAATTTTCTCGATCCAGGCACGTGTTCCATCAGGACCTATTGGAAAGGGTGCTCCGATTAACCTGCATTTCTTGCGCCGCATCAAAGTTGTTGCTGTACGACTTAGAAATGGATTGACACCGCAGACATAAACTCCTTCACCCAATGATGGAAGTTCGGTATATCTCTGGGAAGGTAACCAACCCGATACTTGAACAGATTGACGTTCCAATTCCGAATTGAGTTGAGAAGCCACAGTTGAAGGTAAGGATCCAAAAAGAACTAAAGGAGGATGAATCTCCGATTCCTTCCCTTTCAGATTATATCTCCTCGGTTCTACCGGAGGGATGTCTGAATCATAACCCAGGTCCTGTTTCTGTTTATAACTCAAAGATTCGTGTTCCGGACAGCGATGTGTCATGGCAGCCGATACAGTATCTTCCCCTTGGGTAAAAGCATAATCCAATCCATTGGCCCTTGCTACTACGATGGGTGCTCCGGGCTCAGTCTCTAGCTTGGGTGCTATGCCTTCCAGATCCATTTTTATGATTTCTGTAGTACATGTGCCAATCCATATAATAACACTAGGATTTCTATCCTTTTTTATTCGAAGACGAAGTCTTTTCGATTCCTCTTGATCATTCAATTGAGCCGGGATATCCCCCTCTTCTGATTCTGCCATTGCATAACGGGGTTCTGCGAAAATCATAACTCCAAGAGCATTTTGTGAGAAATAACCACAAGTTTTTGTACCTACCACTAGAAAGAAGCTATCTTCAATCTTCTGGTACAACCAAGCTACACAACTAATAGGACAAAAGGTGTGATAATTGCCAGTTTCGCATTCAAAAGTGAGAGTTTCGAGAGTCTTCGTAGAAGAGTTTCCTCAAAAAGGGATACAAACAAAACAAAAGTTATAACTATAATCTCGAATTATCGTAGAATCAAGCGGAGTATCTTGAGTATCTTTTTGTTTTCCATGACCGGGATTTAAGTAGAAATCGGAAAGTAAACTAAATGATTCCCTATCTGGAACTTCCTTTGGTACGATCCCTTCTGGTTGAGATAGTATTTGATCTGCTATATTTAAATAGTAATCACAAACATAATTGGGAGTTGATTGAGATTCAGCCATTTCAAATAATGTTTTACCTTTTACTCTGGAGACTCGAATGTCTTCAATGAGAGGTAGTACTTCCAATACGGGCATCGGGCAGGCTTCTACGTATTTATCAATAAGATCCCTTTTGGATGTTCGATTTCCCACTAAACCCGCTAATCGTAATGGATGCGTATGGGCTTTCTCCCTAACAGAAGCAGCAATACGATTAGCTGCGAATAGAGCATCGAATCCATTATCCGTGATGATAATACAATAATCCGCATAATTCGATGGCGCAGCGAAACCCCCACGAACCACGTCCCCCAGTACATCGAATAGAATAATATCATATTCATAAAAAGCATTCAATTCTTTCGATAATTTAACTGTTTCTCCTACTACATATCCCCCGCATCCAGCTCCCGCTGGTGGTCCTCCGGCTTCTACACAATCTACTCCACCGTAACCCTTATAAATAACATCTTCGGGCCAAACATCTTCATAATGATAATCTTTCGATTGCGGAGTATCTATAATAGTTGGTATTAGGAATCCTGTAAGAGTGAATGTACTATCATGTTTGGGATCACATCCGATTTGTAATACTCGTTTTCCACGTCTTGCTAAAGCTATTGAGATGTTACAACTGGTTGTTGATTTACCAATCCCGCCTTTTCCATGAACTGCTACTTTCACGTTGCAAAGCTCCGATTCATTCTTATTCATCCCGATTATTATCCACTTCCCTCTATTCCCCCCTATTTCCTTCAGGAATCGAAATTATTCTCAATATCCTTAAATATCCTTACTAGTCTATCCCGGTATGACTTTCTCCATCGAGTTACGACTTGTTCGATTCGTGAGAGGGCGGGAGAGTATCTTCTTATTCATTCGGATCAATGATTGGTATTATCCCATTGTTAACTGTTATAATTCCTATTCATAAGAATGATATCCTTTATACAAGAATACTGTGACTATTTTACTATGTTTCTCGGAAAAGGAGAAATAGAAACTAGTGATTGGTGATTGATCGATATACATCTTGGGGGGGGGGGGGGCTGGTGCGGAAGATCCTGGTCATGGTTGATCGCCTCCCCTCGTTCCGGAGGCTCTATTCGGGGAGGCGAAGGGGATTGCTATCACTACCTTTTCCCCCTATAATAAAGGTTAGGGTGTACGCGAGGTTCAGGAAGTCCCGAAGAAAGCTTTGGGTCTTCGAACAGGTTATGGGGCGGCTCAAGGAACGGGGGTCTTTGAATGTATATGGGACTGAACCAGAGATTATAGCATCGCACGAATATCGGAAAAAATGCAGAAAGATCAACACTATCAGCACCATTAACACAACCGATCGTACAATAACTACTATGCATGAGCATCGGAATATCTAATCGGGATCCTTAGACTAAACTCTCTGCATTTTTCCTCGGTAGCTCAGCGGTAGAGCGGTCGGCTGTTAACCGATCGGTCGTAGGTTCAAATCCTACCCGGGGAGATTTCTATACTTATTTTCCAAAGGTTCGCTTTGACTAGTGTTAATCTTTTCTTTTCCATGATTCTCCTTTATTCACAAAAAAACTTCGGTTGTGTTAATGGTGTTGATAGTGTTAATCTTTCTGCATTTTTTTCTATATTCACATTTTTTTCTATATTCATGTTCTGATTCTACTGTTTGAACCCGGTGCAAAAAGCTCCAGTAAAAGATACTGCCAATATCTCTGGCTTTGACTTTTAGTAGTAGGTAAAACGTTCCTTGTCATTGTTTCTATTGATGCAAGATTGCCAAGGACAAATGGAAGGATGTACTCACTTCCAGCAGTCCTGAGGGAGATAGAAACAAGGTCTCTTTGGAGTACTGAAAAGCTAGGATAAGCAAATCTATCAGTCTTTGTTCCGACATCGTCGGAGTCTAAATGTAGTGAAGGCTTCTATTCGCTTGACTTGTTACTAGGTTGTAAGACTGGGGATTATACTCTCGAGAATCCTCTATAATGGGGTTCCTGCATGCCATAGAGGGATATTTCAGTGGTGTGGATCCGTGATAATATCCTGTTCCATAGTCCTAATCGGGGCTATTTCCAACTAGCCAATC